AAAGTTGGATAGGCTGGCCTTTACGTAAAGACTATATTACGCCCAATTTCTATGAGATTCAAGATGCTCATTGATTTAAATTAAAATGAAATCTGGAGTCGTGTCGTATAAGTAAGTCGTATAAGTAAAAAAGCGGTTTTTTATCATTCAATGAGCATCTTGGCATTTCCCTTCTAGATGAAAAAGAGTAACTGGACTTTCATTCGTATTGTGGAGGGGCTAAAATAAAAAAATAAAAAGAGGTTCTCATTGCTATTCCCCAATTGGGAAGATATCATATAATATACATTTCATATGAGCAGATCCTGTCCTTCCACTCTTTGATTGAATTCTTTTAGCTAATTTTTTTTAGCTATTAAATTTGAGATATATACAAAAATTTAACATACTTTTGGAATAAGAAAAGTATGAACAGAGAGTAAAAAAATACAAATGAAAAAGAAAGTAAAGAATATCTATTCCGATCCGTCTCAATGAATTAATTTCATTTGTATGAGGTATGAATATCTATCCGATACATTATTCACGTGTCAGGAACCAGATTTGAACTGGTGACACAAGGATTTTCAGTCCTCTGCTCTACCAACTGAGCTATCCCGACCATTTCTCGTGCATCATCTTAGCAGAATACTTATATCTATGTCAATGAATTTCTTAGATCTTCAAAAAGAAGACTTTCTTTGTTTGTAAATGTAAGTAAAAAAATATGGACTATGAATAATTCAATAACGGAGATTCCTTGAACATATATGTTCATATTGTATTATACAAAACAAATGAGATTGGATTGGAAAAAGATACGAAGATTTCTATTCGTATTCATTTGTGAAAGAACAGAGTGAATGAAATGAGAAATATATTTCAGTTTGTTTAAACTGAGCTCCACTGATGAGAAAAAAAAAAAAGAAAGAGGATGAGGATAAATAAAAAGTTAGGAAGTAAAATGGGCTTTTTATTGGGGATAGAGGGACTTGAACCCTCACGATTTAAAAATTCGACGGATTTTCCTCTTACTATAAATTTCATTGTAGTCGGTATTGACATGTAAAATGGGACTCTCTCTTTATTCTCGTCCGATTAATCTTCTAAAGATCTATCAAACTCTGAAATGAATCATTTGATCACTGAATATTCAAATTCGATTCTTTTTTCAACTTCAATCATTTTTCATATATTTTTTGATCTCTATTATTCTAATTAATAGAATAATAGAAATGAAATAGAGGGTTTCTATAGATCCTTATCTCATACTATTACTCATATTAATAGTAATCTAAATATGAAAGAAATAAAAAATATAAAAAAGAATATATTATTTCATAAGTTCATAAGAGAGTTCTACTATTCTATTCTAGAATAATTAGAATAATAGAATTCATAAATCAATTCTATTAGCTATTAGAATAGAAATAGAATATATAATGAATATATATATACTAAAATATATAATTCTAATATAAAGAAATAGAATATTTCTATTTTCATATCTCATATATAGAGATACAGAATAGGATTCAATCTAAGATTCGGGTTGTGATTAATCGTTTGCTATGTCAATATGTATACGTACGTATTAGGTATATAAAGTTATCCTTTCTGTCATTTCAATAGAAGGATTTTAGCTACTAACGTAACGTAGTCAATTTCATTCGTTAGAACAGCTTCCATTGAGTCTCTGCACCTATCCCTTCTTATTCTCATTTTCCATCGTTTTTTCTCTCAAAACAAAGATTTGGCTCAGGATTGCCCATTTTTAGTTCCAGGGTTTCTCTGAATTTGGAAGTTACCACTTAGCAGGTTTCCATACCAAGGCTCAATCCAATCAAGTCCGTAGCGTCTACCAATTTCGCCATATCCCCCTTTCCTTTGAGACAAGGATCCAGTTGGAATTCCATCCAACTCTTTCATTTATCTTGACACTATTTAATTCATTAGGTAATGATTCCTATATCGAAAAAGTGTATGCTGCTATTTTATTTTTTTGCCCACCCTCTATTCTATATTCTATCATTTCATCTATATTGGATGAACCTTATTTGTTTCAATACGAAATGATTTTATCATTGATGTATCCGCAATTCAATATGGATAGATATATACCACATATATATATATGCCTTTCCTCCTCCTTCATTTTTACAGTGCAGCTTGGAGTAGTGGAACGGTCAATATTCATTCTTTTTTTTCATTTCAAAATATAAAAATATAATTTCATTGATATATTGATATTTTATTTTCATATATATGAATATGGAATAGAATTTCTATTTAGATCTAGTATATATCTAAATAGAATCTAAAATATATAACAAAAAATATATAACATATAACTAAAAAAGAGAATAAATTTAAAGAATCAAAATAAACAATAAATGAAATAAAAAAAGAAGAAGAATCACTAGGTAATAGCTAAGATCCGATAGTTTCCTGTATTCCTATACACTATTGCTCTTATATCCGCCCGCTTAGCTCAGAGGTTAGAGCATCACATTTGTAATGC